GAGCAAACATGTAATAGCGGATTCGGAATTGTAACCAAGCATCCCCTATGGGTTCTATACCCGATTCATAACTAGATAGTTTCTCCGGTCCTTCCCTAACCGGGGCTAAAACTCCGGAAATTACAAATGCCAAGATAGGAATAATGCTTGATATTATCAGAAATGCCCAGAAAATATCATATTCGTGAAGCAGAAACATAAATGTACTCCTATTAATGTGGAATATGCTGAATTATTCGATTCGAATCGGAAGTGTCAATTTATCCAGAACTTCTTAGCGAAAGAAGAATATATTTTGATCAAACGGCATAGTTTAGAGTTTCTGTGGGACATATTTTGTTTAAAGATTCACCTAAGAAAATCCCACTTACATTTTTTATTTCGATTCTATTTAGATATGGTGTAGACATAGGGTGCTCCTTCTTACAAAAACAAGATTCTCTCACTTTGTCTTGGGTTCTCTATCCTCTATAAAAAGATAATTCTATAAAAACAAGTTAATAAAATACTAAAATATCCTATATTATCCTATATATCCTAATATTTATAATATCCTACCTAATATATATATATATATTTATATATTATTATGATTACTATCTATATTATAATCCTAATACCTAATATATCCCAATAATAATTATTATAATAATTATTATAATATTATAAAATAAATATCCTATAATTAATAATTAATTAAATACTATAAATAGTCTATAATTAGTATATTCAAATTATTTATTTCATTTCCTTTTTTCTTAATTAATTTGATTCAATCCGTTGAATTGAGAGGTGACATATAACAAGTTATATCTTTCTCTACAAAAACAAAAAAAATTGGAAACTTTGAACCTGTACCATCCCACCTTATCAGAAATAAATAAGAAGGATGGAGTTATTTCATTAGAGTTAGAATAAAAGATTCTTTCTATTTTGGAACAATCTCTAGTAATAAACTAGATTACGATTTGGAATGAACCAAAATACTCGTTTGTTTTGTTATGGCAATAACACTTAATATTATTAATATAATGATAACACCAAACATAATATAATGATAACACCAAACAATGGGGTAGATTCCGACACAAAAAAACTTTTACAGTACACCTATACTAGATACTAGACAATGAAACATAGCAAAGAGTGGAGTAATCTAATCGACGGAATCATAAAAGATTTACATAACATTACATTTTCTAATGAAAGAATTACATATTATCGAATGATTCAATAGACCAAATCAAACCCCCAACCCAAACCCCCCCAACTCATAGAATATAACGTTAATCCTTTAGTACCAATTCATTATCTCTCCATTATTTGTGAATCAATCAATAAGGTTTCTCTTGTTCTGCCAAAAAAAGATTAGTGATTAGTCAGGACAGGGGTTTTCTACAAATACAAGACCTAAGACCAAAAAAAGAATACGTCTTAGACCCATGCTACTTAGAATTAGATTTCGTTGGGTCAGGTTGAAGTTTTTAGTCGGAATCATGTCATGATTTCCACTTCCTAAATTGATTTGGTAATGCTTTCATTTCTACGATACCTGGCCACAACTATGAGGAAATGAAAGCTATACTAAAATAATATAAAATATATTAGGATTATAGGGCTATACGGACTCGAACCGTAGACCTTCTCGGTAAAACGGATCAAACTTATTATTATCGAAATGATTTGAACTGTTTCAAAGACCCAACATGCATTTTGTTGCATTGGGCTCTTCCATCAACTGATGTAAAGATCAGTTATTCTACCATATTTTATCTTTAGAGGAAGATAATGAGATGGCTCCATGTGCTATGATTCATTATTTGTATTCTGATCTAGGAGCAATACCAAAGTGTTTCAAGGAAGTATTACGTTGACTTAGGTCTGCCTTCGGCCTAGATTAACCTAAGTTAAATAGAATCTCTATCGCCTCGCTGGAACAGTCGAATATGAGACTTCATACACCTTCAAGTTCATAGAGCGAAAAGAGGTTTTTTTGAGTCCCTTATACTCATTATGCCTAGCATTGAATGGGATGGGTATTTACCTTATCAACTATCAAATCACTGGTGGGTTCTATTTGATTTGGCAACTTAATTAGCGCCTGAATCGGACCGAACCAAATATTTGTTAGGTCAGGCTATTGTTCTCTTGTTCCCTCGAACCTATGGAATGGAGTAAGACATCAATTTTTCAATACGATCAATTATGTTCATTGCATAATTGGCTCCTTTGAAAAGCATTGGCGCACGTGTAAACGAGGTGCTCTACCAACTGAGCTATAGCCCTTGTTATAGACATCTTAACATATAGACAATTTCTTGTCAAGATAGATATTTCATAATCCCACATGATAGCTCTCTGATTTATTTATTTTATTTAAGCTTAACAGAAAGAAATTAGTATTGCTTGGAAATCCTATTCTATCTATAATTCCCGAAGTGATGGGTTCCTATTTGTAGTGATAAATGACCTACTTAACTCAGTGGTTAGAGTATTGCTTTCATACGGCGGTAGTCATTGGTTCAAATCCAATAGTAGGTAGAACTTATTAGATACTGGAGTCAATGAAATGATATCTAATAAGTTTTTCTACCCATCTTCTTTTTTTTATCAGATTAGACTTGATTGTGTTCAATTAGCAAAATCAACATGTGGTGTATATATAAAGAACTTTTAAAAAACTTATTCTTTTTATTTTGATCTAATGACTTAACTAGTAGGAAATAACATTGACAGCCTCCACTCGTGTCCTAGCTCGTCTGAGAGCTAGATTCGCTTCAATTGCTTGTCTCTTACCCTCAGCTCCACTCAAATTAGCTTCAGCTATTTCAAGAGCTTGTTGAGCTTCTTGCGGATCAATATCAGTACTTATTTCCGCATCATTTCCTAAAATGGTGATTTCATTATTACCTATTCTAGCAAAACCACCCATCAGAGCCACCGTTAACCATTGGTCGTTGTTAAAGCGTATTCTCAAAAGACCTATATCTACAGCCGTGGCAATGGGGGCGTGGTTTGGTAATACGCCAATTTGACCACTATTAGTAGATAAAATGATTTCTTTCACTTCTGAATCCCAAATAATTCGATTAGGAGTCAGTACACAAAGATTTAAGGTCATTTCTTTAATTTGCCCTCCTCTTCTAAGTTTATAGCTTTCGCGGTAGCTTCATCGATGTTACCCACCAAATAAAAGGCTTGCTCGGGAAGACTGTCTAATTCTCCGGAAAGGATCAGTTGAAACCCTCTAATTGTTTCTGCAAGACCGACATATTTTCCTGGAGAACCAGTAAATACTTCTGCCACGAAGAAGGGTTGTGATAAGAAACGCTCAATTTTTCGTGCTCTGGCTACAGTTAAACGATCTTCTTCGGATAATTCGTCCAACCCAAGAATAGCTATAATGTCCTGAAGTTCTTTGTAACGTTGTGAAGTTTGCTTAACTCTTTGCGCAGTTTCGTAATGTTCCTCACCAACGATTCGAGGTTGTAACATAGTTGACGTTGAATCTAAAGGATCCACTGCAGGATAAATACCTTTGGCAGCTAACCCTCTTGATAGTACGGTAGTAGCATCTAAATGTGCAAATGTCGTGGCAGGAGCAGGGTCGGTCAAATCGTCCGCAGGTACATAAACGGCTTGTATCGAAGTTATGGATCCCTTTTTGGTAGAAGTAATTCTTTCTTGCAAAGAACCCATTTCTGTACTAAGGGTAGGTTGATAACCCACTGCAGAAGGCATTCTCCCCAATAAGGCAGATACTTCTGATCCCGCTTGGACGAAACGAAAGATATTGTCGATGAATAGAAGTACGTTTTGCTCATTAACATCCCGGAAATATTCCGCCATGGTTAGTGCAGTCAACCCAACTCTCATACGAGCTCCCGGCGGTTCATTCATTTGACCATAGACTAGAGCTACTTTGGATTCTGCAATATTTTTTTCATTAATTACTCCGGATTCTTTCATTTCTATGTAAAGATCATTTCCTTCACGAGTACGTTCGCCTACTCCGCCAAATACGGATACGCCTCCATGAGCTTTGGCAATGTTGTTGATCAATTCCATGATGAGTACTGTTTTACCTACTCCAGCTCCCCCAAATAGTCCTATTTTTCCTCCACGGCGATAAGGAGCTAAAAGATCCACTACTTTAATTCCTGTTTCAAAGATTGAGAATTTTGTATCCAACTCTATAAAGGCGGGTGCGGGTCTATGAATAGGAGATGTTGTGCTAGTATCTACAGGACCTAAATTATCAACAGGTTCCCCAAGAACGTTGAAAATTCGTCCGAGTGTAGCTCCGCCAACTGGAATGCTTAGAGGAGCTCCCGTATCAATTACTTCCATTCCTCTCGTCAATCCATCCGTAGCACTCATAGCTACAGCTCTAACTCGATTATTTCCTAATAATTGTTGTACTTCACAAGTCACATTAATTTGCTGACCGACAGTATCTCGACCCTTAACTACTAAAGCGTTATAAATATTAGGCATCTTGCCCGGAGGAAAAACAACATCTAGTACTGGGCCAATAATTTGAGCGATACGCCCTAGGTTTTGTGTGGAAACCGCAGGACTAGAAGGGGTAGGATTGATTCTCATAATTATAATTAAAGTGAAATATGTCGAAAATTTTTTTGGAATAGTGCCATGCCAAGGGGAAAATAAATGTCCGATAGCAGATTGATCGGTTAATTCAATACAATAAGAAATAAATGGGAGTTAGCACTCGATTTAGTTGGTGTCACCCAACCGAATACGATTCAATCGTATACTCATTGAATGAGTAAAGAGTAAATTTTCAAGTTCAGCCAATCCCTCTTTTTTTTTCAAAAGAAATATCAAGTACATGAAATCACGAGTAAGTCTCTTTAATTTATCTATCATTATAGAAAAGACCATCCATATTGGATTCCAATATATATAGAATTTGAACCCGAACTACATTTATGATTCAGTATTTCGATCTCGTTGGCTATTGTTCTTTCTATTTTTTT